ATCAATCTCATCGATCTTGTAAGTATCATACCAAATCCCATCAATCGAATCATTTTTTCGAGAAATACGAGACATCTAAGTCGTACAAGTAAAGAGATCTATTCATTGATAAGAAAAAGAAAAAACGTGAACGGTGATTGGATTGATGAGAAAATAGAATTCTGGGTCGCGAACAGTGATTCGATTGATGATGAAGAAAGAGAATTCTTGGTTCAGTTCTCCACCTTAACGACAGAAAAAAGGATTGATCAAATTCTATTGAGTCTGACTCATAGTGATCATTTATCAAAGAATGACTCTGGTTATCAAATGATTGAACAACCGGGATCAATTTCCTTACGATACTTAGTTGACATTCATCAAAAGGATCTAATGAATTATGAGTTCAATAGATCCTGTTTAGCAGAAAGACGGATATTCCTTGCTCATTATCAGACAATCACTTATTCACAAACCTCGTGTGGGGCTAATAGTTTTCATTCCCCATCTCCTCATGGAAAACCCTTTTCGCTCCGCTTAGCCCTATCCCCTTCTAGAGGTATTTTAGTGATAGGTTCTATAGGAACTGGACGATCCTGTTTGGTCAAATACCTAGCGACAAACTCCTATGTTCCTTTCATTACGGTATTTCCGAACAAGTTCCTGGATGACAAGCCTAAGGGTTATCTTATTGATGATATTGATGATAGTGACGATATTGATGATAGTGACGATATTGATGATAGTGACGATATCGATATTGATGATAGTGACGATATTGATGATAGTGATGATGACCTTGATATTGATACGGAGCTGCTAACTATGACGAATGTGCTAACTATGTATATGACGCCGAAAATAGACCGATTTGATATCACCCTTCAATTCGAATTAGCAAAAGCAATGTCTCCTTGCATAATATGGATTCCAAACATTCATGATCTGCATGTGAATGAGTCGAATTACTTATCCCTCGGTCTATTAGAGAACTATCTCTCCAGGGATTGTGAAAGATGTTCCACTGGAAAGATTCTTGTTATTGCTTCGACTCATATTCCCCAAAAAGTGGATCCCGCTCTAATAGCTCCGAATAAATTAAATACATGCATTAAGATACGAAGGCTTCTTCTTCCACAACAACGAAAGCACTTTTTCATTCTTTCATATACTAGGGGATTTCACTTGGAAAAGAAGATGTTCCATACTAACGGATTCGGGTCCATAACCATGGGTTCCAATGCGCGAGATCTTGTAGCACTTATCAATGAGGCCCTATCGATTAGTATTACACAGAAGAAATCCATTATAGAAACTAATACAATTAGATCAGCTCTTCATAGAAAAACTTGGGATTTTCGATCCCAGATAAGATCGGTTCAGGATCATGGGATCCTTTTCTATCAGATAGGAAGGGCTGTTACACAAAATGTACTTCTAAGTAATTGCCCCATAGATCCTATATCTATCTATATGAAGAAGAAATCATGTAAGGGAGGGGATTCTTATTTGTACAAATGGTACTTCGAACTTGGAACGAGCATGAAGAAATTAACGATACTTCTTTATCTTTTGAGTTGTTCTGCCGGATCGGTCGCTCAAGATCTTTGGTCTTCATCCAGACACGATGAAAAAAATTGGATCACTTCTTATGGATTCGTTGAGAATGATTCTGATCTAGTTCATGGCCTATTACTATTATTACTATTAGAAGTAGAAGGCGCTCTGGCTCTGGCGGGATCCTCACGGACAGAAAGATATTGCAGTCAGTTTGATGATAATCGAGTGACATTACTTCTTCGGTCCGAACCAAGGAATCAGTTAGATATGATGCAAAATGGATCTTGTTCTATCGTTGATCAGAGATTTCTATATGAAAAATACGAATCGGAGTTTGAAGAAGGGGAAGGGGCCCTCGATCCGCAACAGATAGAGGAGGATTTCTTCAATCACATAGTTTGGGCTCCTAGAATATGGCGCCCTTGTGGCAATCTATTTGATTGTATCGAAAGGCCCACTGAATTGGGATTTCCCTATTGGACTGGGTCATTTCGGGGCAAATGGATCATTTATCATAAAGAGGATGAGCTTCAAGAGAATGATTCGGAGTTCTTGCAGAGTGGAACCATGCAGTGCCAGACACGAGATAGATCTTCCAAAGAACAAGGCTTTTTTCGAACAAGCCAATTCATTTGGGACCCTGCGGATCCATTCTTTTCCCTATTCAAAGATCAGCCCTCTGTCTCTGTGTTTTCACGTCGAGAATTCTTTGCAGATGAAGAGATGTCAAAGGGGCTTATTGCTTCCCAAACAAATCCTCCTACATCTATATATAAACGCTGGTTCATCAAGAATACGCAAGAAAAGCACTTCGAATTGTTGATTCATCGCCAGAGATGGTTTAGAACCAATAGTTCATTATCTAATGGATCTTTCCGTTCTAATACTCTATCCGAGAGTTATCAGTATTTATCAAATCTGTTCCTATCTAACGGAACGCTATTGGATCAAATGACAAAGA